ATGAGTTGGGCGCTTTAACCATTCAGCCATGGATGCTTAACAGGGATCATCGTACATCGTGAATAACCAAATTTCAATTGAAATGAAATCTTTAGGAGGAATCAATGAAACGACATCAATTCAAATCCTGGATCTTCGAATTGAGAGAGATCAAGAATTCTCACTATTTCTTAGATTCATGGATCAAATTCGATTCAGTGGGATCTTTCACTCACATTTTTTTCCACCAAGAACGTTTTATGAAACTCTTTGACCCCCGAATTTGGAGTATCCTACTTTCACGTGATTCACAGGGTTCAACAAGCAATCGATATTTCACGATCAAAGGTGTAGTACTGCTTGTAGTAGCGGTCCTTATATCTCGTATTAACAATCGAAAGATGGTCGAAAGAAAAAATCTCTATTTGATGGGGCTTCCTCCTATACCTATGAATTCCATTGGACCCAGAAATGAGACATTGGAAGAATCTTTTTGGTCTTCCAATATCAATAGGTTGATTGTTTCGCTCCTGTATCTTCCAAAAGGGAAAAAGATTTCTGAGAGTTGTTTCATGGATCCGCAAGAGATTACTTGGGTTCTCCCAATAAATAAAAAGTGTATCATGCGGAGTTCGCGATGGTGGAGGAACCGGATCGGAAAAAAGAGGGATTTTAGTTGTAAGATATCTAATGAAACCGTAGCTGGAATTGAGATCTCATTCAAAGAGAAAGATAGCAAATATCTGGAGTTTCTTTTTTTATCCTATATGGATGATCCGATCCGCAAGGACCATGATTGGGAATTGTTTGATCGTCTTTCTCCGAGGAAGAAGCGAAACATAATCAACTTGAATTCGGGACAGCTATTCGAAATCTTAGGGAAAGACTTGATTTGTTATCTCATGTCTGCTTTTCGTGAAAAAAGACCAATTGAAGGGAAGGGTTTCTTCAAACAGCAAGGAGCTGAGGCAACTATTCAATCAAATGATATTGAGCATGTTTCCCATCTCTTCTCGAGAAACAAGTGGGGTATTTCTTTGCAAAATTGTGCTCAATTTCATATGTGGCAATTCCGCCAAGATCTCTTCCTTAGTTGGGGGAAGAATCAGCACGAATTGGATTTTTTGAGGAACGTATCGAGAGAGAATTTGATTTGGTTAGACAATGTGTGGTTGGGAAGGTTTTTTAGCAAGGTACGGAATGTATTGTCAAATATTCAATATGATTCCACAAGATCTATTTTCGTTCAAGTAACGGATTCTAGCCAATTGAAAGGATCTTCTGATCAATCCATAGATCATTTCGATTCCATTAGAAATGAGGATTCAGAATATCACACATTGATCGATCAAACAGAGATTCAGCAACTAAAAGAAAGATTGATTCTTTGGGATCCTTCCTTTCTTCAAACGGAACGAACAGAGATAGAATCAGATCGATTCCCGAAATGCCTTTTTGGATCTTCCTCAATGTCCCGGCTATTCACGGAACGTGAGAAGCAGATGAATAATCATCTGCTTCCGGAAGAAATCGAAGAATTTCTTGGGAATCCTACAAGATCAATTCGTTCTTTTTTCTCTGACAGATGGTCAGAACTTCATCTGGGTTCGAATCCTACTGAGAGGTCCACTAGAGATCAGAGATCTTGGAAGAAAAAACAAGATGTTTCTTTTGTCCCTTCCAGGCGATCGGAAAATAAAGAAATGGTTGATATATTCAAGATAATTACGTATTTACAAAAAACCGTCTCAATTCATCCTATTTCATCAGATCCGGGATGTGATATGGTTCCGAAGGATGAATCGGATATGGACAGTTCCAATAAGATTTCATTCTTGAACAAGAATCCATTTTTTGATTTATTTCATCTATTCCATGACCGGAACAAAGGGGGATACACGTTACACCACGATTTTGAATCAGAAGAGAGATTTCAAGAAATGGCAGATCTATTCACTCTATCAATAACCGAGCCGGATCTGGTGTATCATAGGGGATTTGCCTTTTCTATTGATTCTTACGGGTTGGATCAAAAAAAATTCTTGAATGAGGTATTCAACTCCAGAGATGAATCGAAAAAGAAATCTTTATTGGTTCTACCTCCTCTTTTTTATGAAGAGAATGAATCTTTTTATCGAAGGATCAGAAAAAAATCGGTCCGGATCCACTGCGGGAATGATTTGGAAGATCCAAAACTAAAAACAGCGGTATTTGCTAGCAACAACATAATGGAGGCAGTCAATCAATATAGATTGATCCGAAATCTGATTCAAATCCAATATAGCACCTACGGGTACATAAGAAATGTATCGAATCGATTCTTTTTAATGAATAGATCCGATCGCAACTTCGAATATGGAATTCAAAGGGATCAAATAGGAAATGATACTCTGAATCATATAACTGTAATGAAATATACGATCAACCAACATTTATCGAATTTGAAAAAGAGTCAGAAGAAATGGTTTGATCCTCTTATTTCTCGAACCGAGAGATCCATGAATCGGGATCCTGATGCATA